GTCCTTGTAGCTTACAAAAAAGCATGACACTGAAGATGTCAAGACGGCTGACCAAACCCACCCAAGGACAAAAGACTTAGTCCTAACCTTACTGTTAGTTATTGCTGGGTTTATACATGCAAGTATCCGCGCCCCAGTGTAGACGCCCTGGACACCTTAACCCTCAGGCAGATAGGAGCAGGTATCAGGCTCACCTTTACTGTAGCCCAAAACGCCTAGCAATTGCCACGCCCCCACGGGTCCTCAGCAGTAGTTAATATTAAGCAATGAGTGAAAACTTGACTTAGCCACAGCAACCCAGAGTCGGTAAATCCTGTGCCAGCCACCGCGGTCATACAGGAGACTCAAATTAACAATATAACGGCGTAAAGTGTGGTCACATGTTATCCAAGTAGCTAAGATTAAAAAGCAGCTGAGCTGTCATAAGCCCAAGATGCCCATAAGGCCTCCGTCTTCAAAGAAGATCTTAGAACAACGATTAATTGAAGCCCACGAAAGCCAGGACCCAAACTGGGATTAGATACCCCACTATGCCTGGCCCTAAATCTTGATGCTCTATATTACCTGAGTATCCGCCCGAGAACTACGAGCGCAAACGCTTAAAACTCTAAGGACTTGGCGGTGCCTCAAACCCACCTAGAGGAGCCTGTTCTGTAATCGATGATCCACGATATTACCTGACCATTTCTTGCTAGAAACAGCCTATATACCGCCGTCGCCAGCTCACCTTCACTGACAGACCAACAGTGAGCGCAATAGCCTTACCCGCTAATAAGACAGGTCAAGGTATAGCCTATGGAATGGAAGCAATGGGCTACATTTTCTATACTAGAACACACGGCAAAGGGATTTGAAATAGTCCCTGGAAGGCGGATTTAGCAGTAAAGTGGGACAATCGAGCCCTCTTTAAACCGGCTCTGAGGCACGTACATACCGCCCGTCACCCTCCTCAAAAGCGAACCAACACCCAACATACCTAATAAACTATCCAGCCAAAGATGAGGTAAGTCGTAACAAGGTAAGTGTACCGGAAGGTGCACTTAGAACACACCAAGACGTAGCTTTAATAAAAGCATTCAGCTTACACCTGAAAGATATCTGCTTAAACCAGGTCGTCTTGATGCCAAATTCTAGCCCAATATACATTGACCTGGAATAACAAAGCCATGCTACAAACCCAACTAAAGCATTTATTAGTCCCAGTATAGGCGATAGAAAAGACACCATTTGGAGCGATAGAGATCACGTACCGTAAGGGAAAGATGAAATAGCAGTGAAAAAGCCAAGCTACAAAAAGCAAAGATCAACCCTTGTACCTTTTGCATCATGGTCTAGCAAGAAAAACCAAGCAAAATGAATTTAAGTTTGCCACCCCGAAACCCAAGCGAGCTACCTATGAGCAGCTATTATTGAGCGAACCCGTCTCTGTTGCAAAAGAGTGGGATGACTTGTCGGTAGAGGTGAAAAGCCAACCGAGCTGGGTGATAGCTGGTTGCCTGTGAAACGAATCTAAGTTCACTCTTAATTCTTCTCCAAGGAAACAACAAACCCCAATGAAGCGAATTAAGGGCTATTTAAAGGGGGTACAGCTCCTTTAAAAAAGAATACAATCTCTACGAGCGGATAAATAACCCTAACATAAAATTTACTGTGGGCCCTCAAGCAGCCATCAACAAAGAGTGCGTTAAAGCTCAGAAACTCAAAAATATCCTAACTACATGAATCCCTCCTCACTAACAGGCTAACCTATATACAAATAGGAGAATTAATGCTAGAATGAGTAACCAGGGTCCTCCCTCTACGACGCAAGCTTACATCCATACATTATTAACAAATACCCAATATACGACCAATACAACAAGCACAGTATTAAACATATTGTTAACCCGACAGAGGAGCGTCCATTAAGAAAGATTAAAACCTGCAAAAGGAACTAGGCAAACCCAGGGCCCGACTGTTTACCAAAAACATAGCCTTCAGCAAACAAAACAAGTATTGAAGGTGATGCCTGCCCGGTGACACACTGTGTTAAACGGCCGCGGTATCCTAACCGTGCAAAGGTAGCGCAATCAATTGTCCCATAAATCGAGACAAGTATGAATGGCTAAACGAGGTCTTAACTGTCTCTTGCAGGCAATCGGTGAAATTGATCTCCCTGTGCAAAAGCAGGGATAAACCCATAAGACGAGAAGACCCTGTGGAACTTTAAAACCAACGGCCACCCCAAATACATAACCCCCCACTGGGCTCACTTTCATTAAGCCACTGGCCTGCGTTTTTCGGTTGGGGCGACCTTGGAGAAAAACAAATCCTCCAAAAATTAGACCATAAATCCAGACCAAGAGCAACCCCTCGACGTGCTAAAAGCAACCAGACCCAATATAATTGATCAATGGACCAAGCTACCCCAGGGATAACAGCGCAATCCCCTCCGAGAGTCCGTATCGACGAGGGGGTTTACGACCTCGATGTTGGATCAGGACATCCTAGTGGTGCAGCCGCTGCTAAGGGCTCGTTTGTTCAACGATTAACAGTCCTACGTGATCTGAGTTCAGACCGGAGTAATCCAGGTCGGTTTCTATCTATGATGAGCTCTTCCCAGTACGAAAGGATAGGAAAAGCAAGGCCAATACCACAAGCAAGCCTTCGCCTTAAGCGATGAAATCAACTTAACCGCAAAAGGCTACCACATTCCACCACACCCTAGAAAAGGGCCAGCTAGCGTGGCAGAGCTCGGCAAATGCAAAAGGCTTAAGTCCTTTAACTCAGAGGTTCAAATCCTCTCCCTAGCTTCCCCATGACAAACTACCCCCTCCTAATTAACCTCATCATAGCCCTTTCCTACGCCCTCCCAATCCTAATCGCAGTAGCCTTCCTAACTCTAGTCGAACGCAAAATCCTAAGCTACATACAAAGCCGAAAGGGCCCCAACATTGTAGGCCCATTCGGACTACTACAACCCCTGGCAGACGGAATCAAGCTATTTATCAAAGAACCCATTCGCCCCTCAACATCCTCCCCAATCCTATTTATTGCGACCCCCGTCCTAGCCCTTCTACTTGCAATTTCCATTTGAACTCCCCTCCCCCTACCCTTCTCCCTTGCAGATCTAAACCTAGGACTGTTATTCTTACTAGCCATATCAAGCCTTGCAGTATACTCCATTCTTTGATCAGGCTGAGCCTCCAACTCAAAATATGCTTTAATCGGGGCACTACGAGCAGTAGCCCAGACTATCTCCTACGAAGTAACCCTAGCCATTATCCTCCTATCTATCATCCTACTAAGCGGGAACTATACCCTTAGTACTCTCGCAATCACCCAAGAACCCCTATACCTAATCTTCCCCTGTTGACCCCTGGCTATAATATGATATGTATCTACATTAGCCGAAACAAATCGGGCCCCATTTGATCTAACAGAAGGAGAGTCCGAACTAGTCTCAGGATTCAACGTCGAATACGCAGCAGGACCTTTTGCCCTATTCTTCATAGCTGAATATGCTAACATCATACTTATAAACACACTAACTGCCATTCTCTTCTTTAACCCAAGCGTCTTCAACCTACCCCAAGAATTGTTCCCCCTAGTACTAGCTACAAAATCCTTACTCCTATCAGCGGGCTTCCTATGGATTCGCGCCTCCTACCCACGATTCCGATACGACCAGCTAATACACCTATTATGAAAAAACTTCCTCCCACTCACACTAGCCCTATGCCTATGGCACATTAGCATACCAATCTGCTATGCAGGCCTGCCCCCGTACATAAGACCCAAACTAAAGGAAATGTGCCTGAACATTAAGGGTCACTATGATAAAGTGAACATAGAGGTACACTAACCCTCTCATTTCCTAAAAACTTAGAAAAGCAGGAATTGAACCTACACTAGAGAAATCAAAATTCTCCATACTTCCCTTATATTATTTTCTATCCACCCAAGTAGGGTCAGCTAAACAAGCTATCGGGCCCATACCCCGAAAATGATGGTTTAACCCCTTCCCCTGCTAATGAACCCCCAGGCAAAACTAGTATTTATCACCAGCCTTCTACTAGGGTCAACTATTACCATCTCAAGCAACCACTGAGTCATAGCTTGAACCGGACTTGAGATCAACACCCTAGCAATCCTACCTATAATCTCAAAATCTCACCACCCCCGAGCCATCGAAGCCGCAACCAAATACTTCCTAGTACAAGCAGCCGCCTCAGCCCTAATCTTATTCTCCAGCATAACCAATGCGTGACACACCGGACAGTGAGATATCACCCAACTGACCTCCCCAGAATCCTGCACAATCCTCACCGCAGCCATTGCAATAAAACTGGGACTAGCCCCATTCCACTTCTGGTTCCCCGAAGTACTTCAAGGCTGCTCCCTCATTACTGGCCTTGTCTTATCCACAGTCATCAAGTTTCCACCAATTACCCTCATATTAATAACTTCTCAATCACTAAACTCCACAATAATGACCGCCATAGCTATTCTTTCTGTAGCACTAGGAGGATGAATAGGACTAAACCAAACCCAAACCCGAAAAATTTTAGCTTTTTCGTCCATCTCCCACCTAGGCTGAATAGCTGTCATTATTACCTACAACCCTAAACTAGCCCTTCTCAATTTCTACCTATACGTTATAATAACTGCAGCTGTATTCCTCACCCTAAATTCAATAAAAACCCTAAAACTATCCACACTAATAACCACATGAACAAAAACTCCATCACTAAGCATAATACTGATACTAACCCTACTCTCCCTAGCAGGACTTCCCCCTCTAACAGGATTTCTCCCTAAATGACTCATCATCCAAGAACTAACCAAACAAGAGATAGCCTCAACAGCAACAATTATCGCCCTACTCTCCCTACTGAGCCTATTCTTCTACCTCCGACTCGCATACTGTGCAACAATCACACTCCCTCCACATACCACAAACCACATAAAACAGTGATACACAAACAAACCAACCAACGTCTCAGTCGCTATCCTAGTCACAATGTCCATCATCCTCCTCCCCATCTCACCTATAATCCCTACCATTGTCTAAGAAACTTAGGATCACCTAAACCGAAGGCCTTCAAAGCCTTAAACAAGAGTTAAACCCTCTTAGTTTCTGTTAAGATTCGCAGGACACTACCCTGCATCTTCTGAATGCAACTCAGACACTTTAATTAAGCTAGAACCTTTAACACCCTAGACAGGTGGGCCTCGATCCCACAACACTATAGTTAACAGCTATATGCCCAAACCCAACAGGCCTCTGCCTAAGACTCCGGCGTAGAATTAATACGCATCAATGAGCTTGCAACTCACCATGAACTTCACTACAGAGTCGATAAGAAGAGGAATTAAACCTCTGTAAAAAGGACTACAGCCTAACGCTTATACACTCAGCCATCTTACCTGTGACATTCATTAACCGATGATTATTTTCAACCAACCACAAAGATATCGGTACCCTATACCTAATCTTCGGCGCATGAGCCGGAATAGTGGGTACCGCCCTAAGTCTCCTAATTCGAGCAGAACTAGGCCAACCTGGTGCTCTACTAGGCGATGACCAAATCTACAATGTGATCGTTACAGCCCACGCCTTCGTAATAATCTTCTTTATGGTTATACCGATCATAATCGGAGGGTTTGGAAACTGACTAGTACCCCTAATAATTGGAGCCCCAGACATGGCATTCCCACGGATAAACAACATAAGCTTTTGACTCCTTCCCCCCTCCTTCTTACTCCTCCTAGCCTCCTCTACAGTTGAAGCAGGAGTCGGAACAGGCTGAACCGTATACCCACCCCTAGCTGGCAACCTAGCCCATGCCGGAGCTTCAGTTGACTTAGCTATCTTCTCCTTACACCTAGCAGGTATCTCCTCAATCCTAGGGGCCATTAACTTCATCACAACAGCAATCAACATAAAACCACCTGCCCTATCACAATACCAAACACCCCTATTCGTATGATCAGTACTAATTACTGCAGTCCTACTCCTCTTATCCCTCCCAGTCCTCGCCGCTGGCATTACAATGCTCCTCACCGACCGCAACCTTAATACTACCTTCTTTGACCCTGCAGGTGGAGGAGACCCCGTACTCTACCAACACTTATTCTGATTTTTCGGCCATCCAGAAGTCTACATCCTTATCCTCCCAGGATTCGGTATTATCTCGCACGTCGTAGCCTACTACGCAGGAAAAAAAGAACCATTCGGCTACATAGGAATAGTATGAGCCATACTATCCATCGGGTTCCTAGGCTTTATTGTATGAGCCCACCACATATTCACAGTAGGAATAGACGTAGACACACGAGCATACTTCACATCCGCCACCATAATCATTGCAATCCCAACAGGTATCAAAGTATTCAGCTGATTAGCAACCCTACACGGAGGTACAATTAAATGAGACCCTCCAATGCTATGAGCCCTAGGCTTTATCTTCCTATTCACAATCGGAGGGCTGACAGGAATCGTACTAGCAAACTCTTCACTAGATATTGCCCTACACGATACCTACTACGTAGTAGCTCACTTCCACTACGTCCTATCAATAGGCGCAGTATTTGCAATCTTAGCAGGCTTCACTCACTGATTCCCCTTATTCACTGGATACACCCTCCACTCCACATGAGCCAAAGCCCACTTCGGAGTAATATTCGTAGGAGTTAACCTCACCTTCTTCCCCCAACATTTCCTAGGCCTAGCCGGCATGCCACGACGATACTCAGACTACCCAGACGCCTACACACTATGAAACACTATCTCCTCCGTAGGATCACTAATTTCCCTAACAGCCGTAATCATGCTAATGTTCATTATTTGAGAAGCTTTCGCATCAAAACGTAAAGCTTTCCAACCAGAACTAACAAGCACAAACATCGAATGGATCCACGGCTGCCCACCTCCATTCCACACTTTCGAAGAACCAGCCTTTGTACAAGTACAAGAAAGGAAGGAGTCGAACCCCCATATGTTGGTTTCAAGCCAACCGCATAAACCACTTATGCTTCTTTCTCATCGAGGTGTTAGTAAAACAATTACATAGCCTTGTCAAGGCTAAATTACAGGTGAAATCCCAGTACATCTCATACTACAACTATGGCCAACCACTCACAATTCGGTTTTCAAGACGCTTCATCACCTATCATAGAAGAACTTATACAATTCCACGACCACGCTCTAATGGTAGCCCTAGCCATTTGCAGCTTAGTCCTATACCTATTGACCCTAATACTAACAGGAAAACTATCCTCAAGCTCCGTAGACGCCCAAGCAATTGAACTTGTATGGACCATCCTCCCAGCAGTAGTCCTAATCATGCTCGCCCTACCCTCCTTACGAATTCTTTACATAATGGACGAGATTAACGAACCAGACCTAACCCTAAAGGCCATCGGCCATCAATGGTACTGGACCTACGAATACACCGACTTTAAGGAACTTACATTTGACTCCTACATGATCCCCACATCAGACCTACCACTAGGCCACTTCCGACTCCTAGAAGTAGACCATCGAGTCATTGTGCCTACAAAATCTAAAGTCCGAGTCATCGTCACCGCTGATGACGTACTTCACTCATGAGCTGTACCAAGCCTCGGCGTGAAAACTGACGCAATCCCAGGACGCCTCAACCAAACCTCCTTCTTAGCCTCTCGCCCTGGAGTTTACTACGGACAATGCTCAGAAATCTGCGGAGCTAACCACAGCTTTATACCAATCGTAGTCGAATCTACCCCTCTTGCCAACTTCGAGAGCTGATCTTCCCTACTACCATCCTAATCATTAAGAAGCTATGAAACAGCGCTAGCCTTTTAAGCTAGAGAAAGTGGACCTACCTCCTCCTTAATGATATGCCTCAACTGAACCCAAACCCCTGATTTTTTATCATGCTCACTTCATGACTCACCTTCACCCTAATCATTCAACCGAAACTACTTTCATTCATCACTATAAACCCCCCACACAGCAAAACACCAGAAACCCCTAAAACAACCCCTTGAACCTGACCATGAACCTAAGCTTCTTTGACCAATTCTCAAGCCCATCCCTACTAGGAATCCCCCTAATCCTCATCGCCATAACATTCCCAGCCCTCCTACTCCCCTCCCTAGACAACCGATGAATCACCAACCGACTCTCTACCCTCCAACTATGATTCGTAAACCTAATCACAAAACAACTGATAATACCACTGGACAAAAAAGGCCACAAATGAGCCCTAATCTTAACATCCCTAATAGTCTTCCTCCTACTAATCAACCTCCTAGGCCTCCTGCCCTATACATTCACACCAACCACCCAACTGTCTATAAACCTAGCCCTAGCCTTCCCATTATGACTAGCCACCCTCCTTACTGGACTACGAAACCAACCCTCAGTCTCCCTAGGCCATCTCCTACCAGAAGGTACCCCCACACCCCTAATCCCAGCCCTAATCATAATCGAAACAACAAGCCTCCTAATTCGCCCCCTAGCACTTGGAGTGCGACTAACAGCCAACCTAACAGCAGGACACCTCCTCATCCAACTTATCTCCACTGCCACAATAGCCCTATTCTCAACAATACCACTGGTTTCCCTACTCACCCTACTAGTCCTATTCCTCCTAACAATCCTAGAAGTGGCAGTAGCCATAATTCAAGCCTACGTTTTCGTACTTTTACTTAGCCTTTACCTACAAGAAAACATCTAACATCTAATGACACACCAAGCACACTCTTATCATATAGTAGATCCCAGCCCATGACCTATTCTAGGAGCCGCCGCCGCCCTCCTCACCACCTCCGGACTTACAATGTGATTCCACTATAATTCTCCCCAACTCCTAATCACTGGTCTAATCTCCACCCTCCTAGTTATATTCCAATGATGACGGGATATTGTACGAGAAAGCACATTCCAAGGACATCATACCCCCACCGTCCAAAAAGGCCTACGATACGGCATAGTCCTATTTATTACATCAGAAGCCTTCTTCTTTCTAGGCTTTTTCTGAGCATTCTTCCATTCAAGCCTGGCCCCTACCCCAGAACTAGGAGGACAATGACCCCCTGTAGGAATTAAACCCTTAAACCCAATAGAAGTTCCCCTACTAAACACCGCCATCCTACTAGCATCAGGTGTTACTGTTACATGAGCCCACCACAGCATTACAGAAGCTAACCGAAAACAAGCAATTCACGCCCTAACCCTAACAGTCCTACTAGGTTTCTACTTCACCGCCCTCCAAGCCATAGAATATTATGAAGCACCCTTCACCATCGCCGATGGTGTTTATGGTTCAACATTCTTCGTAGCCACAGGGTTCCATGGCCTACATGTAATCATCGGCTCCACATTCCTATTAGTATGCCTCCTACGCCTGATCAAATACCACTTCACATCAAACCACCACTTTGGCTTTGAAGCAGCAGCCTGATACTGGCACTTTGTAGACGTCGTATGATTATTCCTCTATATCTCTATCTACTGATGAGGATCTTGCTCTTCTAGTATAATTATTACAATCGACTTCCAATCCTTAAAATCTGGTTTAACCCCAGAGAAGAGCAATGAACATAATCCTATTTATGCTCACCATGTCTCTAACCCTGAGCATCCTCCTAACCGCCCTAAACTTCTGACTGGCCCAAATAAACCCAGACTCAGAAAAATTATCCCCCTACGAATGTGGATTTGACCCACTAGGCTCCGCCCGACTCCCCTTCTCTATCCGATTCTTCCTAGTGGCTATCCTATTCCTCCTATTTGACCTAGAAATCGCCCTCCTACTACCCCTACCCTGAGCAACCCAGCTCCAATCCCCCACCACCACACTAACCTGAGCTTCCGTACTTATCCTACTCCTCACACTAGGTCTAATCTATGAATGAAACCAAGGAGGACTAGAATGAGCAGAATAGTAGAAAGTTAGTCTAACCAAGACAGTTGATTTCGGCTCAACAAATTATAGTATCCACCCTATAACTTTCTTTATGTCCTACCTACACCTCAGCTTCTACGCAGCCTTCACCTTAAGCAGCCTAGGCCTAGCTTTCCACCGAACCCACCTAATCTCAGCCCTATTATGCCTAGAGAGCATGATACTATCAATATACGTCGCTCTAACCATGTGGCCCATCCAAATGCAAGCATCATCCTCCACTATCCTACCAATTCTCATACTAACATTTTCCGCCTGCGAGGCAGGAACAGGACTAGCACTACTAGTCGCCTCCACCCGGACCCACGGCTCCGACCACCTACACAACTTCAACCTATTACAATGCTAAAAATCATCATCCCAACTTTTATGCTCCTCCCTTTAACCATCCTCTCCCCATGTAAACACCTATGAACCAACATCACAACGCATAGCCTACTAATTGCCACCATAAGCCTACAATGACTAACCCCAACATACTACCCAGGCAAAACCTTAACCCCCTGAACATCCGTCGACCAAATCTCCTCCCCATTACTCGTGCTATCATGCTGACTACTCCCCCTCATGATCATAGCGAGCCAAAACCACCTAGAACAAGAACCACCCATCCGCAAACGTATCTTCGCCACAACACTAATCCTAGCCCAACCATTCATTCTACTAGCATTCTCAGCCTCAGAACTCATACTATTCTACATTGCATTCGAAGCTACCCTAATCCCGACCCTGATCCTAATTACACGATGAGGCAACCAACCAGAACGACTAAGCGCCGGTATCTACCTCCTATTCTACACACTAGCCAGCTCTCTTCCACTTCTAATTGCTATCCTAAACTTACACAACCAAGTAGGCACATTATACTTCCCCCTACTCAAACTCTCACATCCAACAACCCCTGCTTCCTGAACAGGTCTGGTATCAGGCCTAGCTCTTCTCCTAGCCTTCATGGTCAAAGCACCCCTATATGGCCTACACCTCTGACTACCAAAGGCCCATGTAGAAGCCCCAATTGCCGGCTCCATATTATTAGCTGCCCTACTCCTAAAACTAGGAGGCTATGGCATCATACGTATAACCCTGCTAGTAAACCCATCAACAAACAACCTACACTACCCATTCATCACCCTAGCTCTATGAGGGGCACTAATAACAAGCGCCATCTGCCTACGACAAATCGACCTAAAATCACTAATTGCATACTCATCTGTCAGCCACATAGGCCTAGTCGTAGCTGCAACCATGATCCAAACCCAATGAGCATTCTCTGGTGCAATAATCCTAATAATCTCACATGGTCTAACTTCTTCAATACTATTCTGCCTGGCCAATACCAACTACGAACGAACCCACAGCCGAATTCTTCTCCTAGCCCGAGGCCTACAACCCCTACTACCCCTCATAGCCATTTGATGACTACTAGCAAACCTAGCAAACATAGCCCTGCCTCCAACAACAAACCTCATAGCAGAATTAACCATCATCATCACTCTTTTCAACTGATCCTCCCTAACACTTATCCTAACAGGAGCCGCAATCTTACTAACAGCCTCATACACTCTACACATACTCATAACAACCCAACGAGGTACCCTACCATCTCACATCACATCAATCCAAAACTCCTCTACACGAGAACACCTGCTCATAGCCCTACACACAATCCCCATAATCCTACTAATCTTTAAACCCGAACTTATCTCAGGACTCCCCATATGCAAGTATAGTTTCAAACCAAACATTAGACTGTGATTCTAAAGATAGAAGTTAAACTCTTCTTACCTGCCGAGGGGAGGTTTAACCAGCAGGAACTGCTAACTCTTGCATCTGAGTTTAAAATCTCAGCCCCCTTACTTTCAAAGGATAACAGTAATCCAATGGTCTTAGGAACCACTCATCTTGGTGCAAATCCAAGTGAAAGTAATGGACCTATCCCTAGTCCTAAACACATTCATACTACTTACCCTAACAACCCTCCTCACTCCAATCATCTTTCCACTCCTCTCAGACAACCTAAAAAACACCCCCACCATCATCACCAACACAGTAAAAACCTCCTTCATAATCAGTCTAATCCCTATAACAATTTTCATTTACTCAGGAACAGAAAGCCTAACCTCCTTCTGAGAATGAAAATTCATCACCAACTTCAAAATTCCAATTAGTCTAAAAATAGACTTCTACTCACTCACATTCTTCCCCATCGCCCTATTCGTATCCTGATCTATCCTACAATTCGCCACCTGATACATAGCATCTGACCCATACATTACAAAATTCTTCACGTACCTCCTACTCTTTCTAATCGCAATACTCATCCTAATTATCGCTAACAACTTCTTCGTCCTATTTATTGGCTGAGAAGGAGTAGGAATCATATCTTTCCTCCTAATTAGCTGATGACACGGACGAGCAGAAGCTAATACCGCTGCCCTACAAGCCGTACTATATAATCGAGTCGGAGATATCGGACTTATCCTTTGCATAGCATGACTAGCTTCCACTATAAACACCTGAGAAATTCAACAAATCACCACACCCACACAAACCCCAACTCTACCCCTCCTAGGCCTCATCCTAGCTGCAACAGGCAAATCAGCCCAATTTGGTCTCCACCCATGACTTCCAGCCGCCATAGAAGGCCCAACCCCAGTCTCCGCCCTACTTCACTCCAGCACGATAGTAGTCGCCGGAATCTTCCTACTTATCCGAACTCACCCCCTATTCAACAACAACCAAACCGCCCTAACCCTTTGCCTATGCCTAGGAGCCCTATCCACCCTATTTGCAGCCACCTGCGCCCTCACCCAAAACGACATCAAAAAAATCATTGCCTTCTCCACCTCAAGCCAACTAGGCCTAATAATAGTAACAATCGGATTAAACTTGCCACACCTAGCATTCCTACATATCTCAACCCACGCTTTCTTCAAGGCCATACTATTCCTATGTTCAGGTTCTATTATCCACAACCTCAACGGTGAACAAGATATCCGAAAAATAGGAGGACTTCAAAAAATACTACCAACAACCACTTCTTGCCTAACCATTGGCAACCTAGCCCTAATAGGAACCCCATTCCTAGCAGGATTCTACTCAAAAGATCAAATCATCGAATGTCTAAACACATCATACCTAAACTCCTGAGCCCTCCTACTAACCTTACTAGCCACATCCTTCACTGCAGTATACACAATCCGCATGACCGTACTAGTACAAACCGGACACGTCCGAATCCCTCCCCTCACCCCAATAAATGAAAACAACCCAGCAGTAATTTCCCCAATCACCCGCCTAGCACTAGGAAGCATCACAGCCGGATTCATCATCACCTCATTCATCATCCCTGCAAAAACCACACCAACAACCATACCCCTATACATCAAAATCACAGCTATACTCGTCACAGTCCTAGGAATCCTACTAGCCCTGGAAATCTCAAAAATGACCCAAACCCTAATTCTCACAAAACAAGGCCATTTCTCAAACTTCTCCACATCACTAGGCTACTTCAACCCCCTAATACACCGTCTCATTTCAACAAACCTCCTAAGCGGAAGCCAAAACATTGCCTCCCACCTAGTTGACCTCTCCTGATACAAAAAACTAGGTCCAGAGGGCTTAGCCAATCTACAACTAACAGCAGCTAAAACCTCAACTAACTTCCACTCCGGACTAATCAAAGCCTACCTAGGATCATTTGCCCTCTCCATCCTAATTGCCCTCATATCCACATACAGAACCAACCAATGGCCCTCAATCTTCGTAAAAACCATCCACTTCTCAAAACCATCAACGACGCCCTAATCGATCTTCCAACACCATCAAACATCTCAATCTGATGAAACTTTGGATCCTTACTAGGCATCTGCCTACTAACTCAAATCATCACCGGTCTACTATTAGCCACACATTACACAGCAGACACCTCCCTAGCTTTCAACTCAGTAGCCCACATGTGCCGAAACGTCCAATTTGGTTGACTAATCCGAAACCTCCACGCAAACGGAGCCTCATTCTTTTTCATTTGCATCTATCTCCACATCGGCCGAGGACTCTACTACGGATCCTACCTAAACAAAGAAACCTGGAACATCGGAGTAATTCTGCTACTAACCCTAATAGCAACCGCCTTCGTAGGCTATGTACTGCCCTGAGGACAAATATCATTCTGAGGTGCTACAGTAATTACCAACCTATTCTCTGCAATCCCCTACATTGGCCAAACACTAGTAGAATGAGCCTGAGGAGGATTTTCAGTAGACAATCCAACACTAACCCGATTCTTTGCCCTACACTTCCTTCTCCCATTTCTCATTGTAGGACTCACACTAGTCCACCTAACCTTCCTACACGAAACAGGATCTAACAACCCACTAGGCATCCCCTCAGATTGCGACAAAATCCCATTCCACCCATACTACTCCACAAAAGATATCCTAGGATTTGCACTAATACTTGTCCTACTTACCTCACTAGCCCTATTTTCCCCTAACCTACTAGGCGACCCAGAAAACTTCACACCAGCTAACCCCCTAGCTACCCCACCACATATCAAACCCGAATGATACTTCCTATTCGCATACGCCATTCTACGCTCCATCCCAAACAAACTAGGAGGAGTAATCGCCCTAGCTGCCTCCATCCTAGTCCTATTCCTCATCCCCATGCTACACACCTCCAAACTACGCTCAATAACCTTCCGACCCCTATCACAAATCCTATTCTGAACCCTAGTAGCCAACCTCCTTATCCTAACCTGAGTAGGCAGCCAACCCGTTGAACACCCCTTCATTATCATTGGTCAACTAGCCTCCCTCTCCTACTTCACAATCATTCTAGTCCTATTCCCACTCGCAGCTGTACTAGAAAACAAAATACTAAACCTCTAACCTACTCTAATAGTTTATAAAAACATTGGTCTTGTAAGCCAAAGATTGAAGACTTAACCTCTTCTTAGAGTTTTCCCCTTCAGAAAGAAAGGAATCGAACCTTCCTCACCAACTCCCAAAGCTGGCATTTTCAACTAAACTACTTTCTGACTTCCCCCTAAACAGCCCGAATAGCCCCCCGAGATAACCCCCGCACAAGCTCTAACACCACAAACAAAGTCAACAGCAGGCCCCATCCCCCAATTAAAAACAGCCCCGCCCCCCGCGAGTAAAATTCAGCCACTCCACTAAAGTCCAACCGCACCAACGACAACCCCCCACTATTTACCGTATCCCCACCCACCAAAAACCCAGACTCCCCTCCCATTACCACCCCTACCACCATCACAACAAGACCCATCCCCACAGCATACCCAACCACCCCTCAATCTGCCCAGGCCTTTGGATAAGGCTCTGCCGCTAAAGACACCGAATAAACAAACACTACCAACATACCACCAAGATATACCATAACCAAAACCAAGGCCACAAAAGACACCCCCAAACTCATCAATCAACCACACCCAGCGACAGAAGCCAAAACCAACCCTACAACCCCATAGTAGGGAGAAGGGTTGGAGGCAACTGCCAAACCACCCAAAACGAAGCAAAACCCTAAAAATAGTACAAATTCTATCATAAATTCTCGCCTGGCCCTTCCCCAGGACCTGCGGCCTGAAAAACCGCCGTTATAGGACTTTAACTACAAGAACTCTATTCATCCCCCCCCCTTCCCCCCCCAGGCATGTTTTTCTCATGCTTTACAGGGTATGTACTTCCTCATTTACCTTTTTTGCCCCATCAGACACTACTTTATTGTAGGATACTCCACGCCATACGGGTATGCTATGCCAATTTAACTCAAACATCTTCCTCAAGGAGATAATGTTCGTGCAATGTCACTTCTAGGTACACCTTTGTTTCAGGTACCATTTAACCCAAGTGATCCTACCTCCGGCCGGGCCGCAGGCGTCGCTTTAGATCGTATACTGCTTCCTCGTACTTACACCTAACCCAATATACGGATGAACGTCACAGTACTCCCTTGTATTCCCCTAGACCCTTGAATTCGCCCACCTCCAAGAATACAGCCCTTAACCAACCACTTTCAGGAGCTCCCAAGCCAGAGAACCTGGTTATCTATTAATCGTGATCCTCACGAGAACCGAGCTACTCAACGTCAGTTATACTTTAGGTTATTGGCTTCAAGGACATAACATCCCCCTACACCCTAGCCCAACTTGCTCTTTTGCGCCACTGGTTCCTATTTCAGGGCCATAACTTGTTTCTATCCGTCTTCCTCGCTCTTCACAGATACAAGCGGTCGGATGAATACTCCTCCCAAATCTCATAATCCCGGCATCCGACCGCCTTTGCGCTTTTCTCTTTTAGGGGTCCTTTCAATAAACCCTTCAAGTGCGTAGCAGGTGATACCTTCCTCTTGACATGTCCATCACATGACCGTCGAACCACCGTTCCCCGAAACCACTTACCTGTAATGGTCTCATTGGATAAGGTCGTCGCATACCCGGACTCTGATGCACTTTGACCCCATTCATGAGGCGGGCGTTATTTCCCTCTTAAGTAACTAAATAGTGCAATGGTTGCCGGACATATTTATCTTATTTACCCTTTCTAGTAATTGTTACCTAAACCCACATTTTCATGCGTTCGTTTCTTTTTTGTTTGACATTTTTCGTTTCAACTTCACAAACATTTAACTGCATCTCCCTACAAAAAACCCAAACACACAATATCATTACATTAACAACAAACAAACAAACAAACTTCCTCTATATTCCCCCTAAACAACAAACCAAACAAACAAACCATTTTCATCATCAAACCAACCAAAATCCAAACAGCAAACCCCTACCTCTCACAACCAAACCACAAACACAACCAACCACACCACTATAAAAGACCCAAACTAAAAACCAAACAAAAATACAAACTCACCATACACTTACT